ATGACAACATTTAACAGGATTTTATTGCAAGACATATATAATTTAATTAGGATTGAGTGTACTTTATTTAATGACTATAGTATAGCATTGTTGTTATTAATTTTAGTGGGATTTTTGTTAATTATAGGAGGTATGGTTTTGACCGGAAAGTATTTAGTTAATAAATATATATTTTCGGATATACTTGAGTTTGTGTGGACAGTAGTTCCAGCGTTTTTTCTTTTTTCACTTAGAATTCCCTCTCTATATTTAATATATTATATAGAGAGAGGGAATTCGTGTGATTTAACCGTAAAAGTAATTGGCCACCAATGATATTGAAGTTATGAGATACATGAATTTGGGGGTGAGGTCAGCATTGATAGTTATATAGTGCAACTTAATGATTTGCCTGTGAGAGGATATCGTACATTAGAAGTTGATAATTCTTTAATTTTGCCTATGTTAACTAGTATTCGGATATTAGTAACATCTTCGGATGTTCTTCATTCTTGAGCATTACCTTCAATAGGAATAAAAGTAGATGCCTGTCCAGGCCGTTTGAATTTCATAAATCTTATGTCTATGCGTCCAAGGGTGGTTTACAGGCAGTGTAGTGAAATTTGTAGGGTAAATCATAGTTTTATGCCTATTAATGTGGAGTTTATTAATTGAAGTAATTTTTTGGTATCTTATTAATTTCTAATATAATTTAAATAAAAATATCTGTTTTGTAGTCAGAAAATAGGTACCATGTATTTTATTAGATAGTATTTAGGATATATTAATCTATTATATTGTCAATGTAATGAACAATTATGCTAATTGAATACTATAATATTATGCTGTTACAATTTTTAGTTTTATTGGGTCTTGTCTTTTTTTTGAATTACGTAGTTATTATTTTTATGGTTTTGCTGCTTGTGGCTTTTTTAGTTCTTTATGAGCGAAAATTACTGGGTTTTATTCAAGAACGAAAAGGTCCTAACGTGGTGGGAATCTTTAGGTTGGTGCAAACTGTTTATGATGGGCTTAAGTTGCTTTCTAAAAATACTATATTATATTCTAGATTTTTTTTTGTTTTAATCCCCATTTATGGGATGATTATGAGTTTACTCCAGTGGGTCTTTGTTCCCTTGCCTTTTTTATTAGTTTGAGTGGATTATTCGATTTTATTTACTTTTATTATTTCTGGGTTAATGGTTTATGTGACTTTGGGATGTGGTTGACAGTCGGTTAATAGTTATAGGGTTGTGAGGTCAATTCGCTCCATTGCTCAAATGATTTCTTACGAAGTAATTTTTTTTTTTTTTGTGATAATGTTCATATTTTCTTTTCAAAATTTTAGTTGATTTAATTTTCTGGATTGTGAAAATTTTAATGGGGTTAATTTTTCTTTATTTTTAGTTTTTATTTGGATAATTATAACTATAGCAGAATTAAATCGGTCCCCCTTTGATTTGGTTGAAAGGGAGTCCGAATTAGTGTCAAGGTTTAATACTGAATATCTGAGGTATAATTTTACATTGTTGTTTTTGTCAGAGTATGCAAATATTTGGCTAATGGCAGTGTTATTTGGTGTTATTTTTGGCCATCAATTGGCCGACACAATCAGCTTAATACTTCTGTATGTTTTATTTACTGTGGTTATTCGGGGGTTTTTACCTCGACTTAAGTTCAGTGATTTGATTAATTTGACGTGGAAGGTATGTTTGCCTTTTATTTTTTTAATGATGATTTATTTTCTAATATTCTAATATGTTGTTTTTTTTTATTTTTTTGATAATTTATTTATTTGTATTCTTATTTTTTTATAAGACGGAGATGTATTATATTTTGGTTTTGTTTGAGGTTCTATTTATAATAGTGATTTTTATTTTGATTATAATGATAAATAATTCTTGGTTTAGGGTGGTATTGCTGATAATTTCTACTTGTGAGGCAGTCTTGGGAATTTCTTTGTTTCTTAATATAAATACTTTGTCTTCGGGGATTCTTATGAAATAGTAATCTATTAGTATAAAGAGTATAGGTAATTTCCAATTATCTGGTATAGTTGAGGTTATATAGATTATGGTGTTACGTAAAAATGAATTATTGAAGTTATTTCTTAGGTCTTTTTCTTATTTGCCCGCCCCAGTGAATATTAGTTATTTGTGGGGGTGAGGTAGCATGACTGGCGTGGTTTTGATTATACAATTAGTTACTGGGTTATTTTTGTCTATGCATTATTGTGCAGATGCTAGTTATGCCTTTAATTCTATTGTTCATATCCATCGGGATGTATTTTTTGGGTGGTGTGTTCGTTCTATTCATATGAATAGAGCTAGTTTTTTTTTGTTTTGTATTTTTATGCATTTAGGCCGAGGGCTTTATTATAAATCTTTTATAAATATCCATACTTGGGGGGTGAGAGTAATTTTATTAATTTTAAGTATGATTACTTCTTTTCTTAGGTATGTTTTACCTTGAAGACAAATGAGTTTTTGAGGGGCAACTGTGATTACTAATTTTTTGAGTGTAATCCCTTTTTATGGGGTGGATATTGTTAATTGGATTTGGGGTAGGTTTTCAGTTGGCCACCCCACTTTGAGTCGATTTTATACTTTTCATTTCATTCTACCTTTTATTATTGTGGTTTTTTCGGTTATTCATTTGTTGTTTTTGCATCGTACGGGCAGTTCCAATCCGATTATATTGAACTCTAACTCGTTAAAAGTGAACTTTTGGCCTTATAGTGGTTTAAAGGATTTATTATGATTTTTAGTTATATTTACTTTGTTTTTCTTAATTGTGTTTTTTTTTCCGCAGGTATTTAGTGACCCCGATAATTTTATTAAGGCTAATCCTATGGTGACCCCTGTCCATATTAAGCCAGAGTGATATTTTTTGTTTGCTTATGCTATTTTACGTTGTATTCCTAATAAAACACTGGGGGTTGTGGGATTAGTAATGTCTATTTTAATGCTTTATTTATTAAGTATTATTAATGTTGTGGTTAATAATACTTATATTAAAGGAAAACAAATAGGATATATGATTGTCTTTTGAATTTTTTCTATTAATTTTTTTGTTTTAACTTGGTTAGGTAGGTCTCCTGTGGAGGATCCCTATATTTTTATAGCTCAAGTTTCTTCTGTTATTTATTTTTTGTGTCTACTAGTCATAGGAATCTTATAAAGAAACCGAAATTGTAGTTTACATTTAAAATATATGTCTGCAAAACATAGGATAATGAGGAGTTTGTAAAATTATGAGGCATTCCCTTTCGGCCTTTCCCTCCTTTTGTCCTTTTTCTAAGTTTTTAGTTTAATAAAAACAATCATATTTGCAGTGTGATAATTAATCTGAAGGTTAAAAACTTAATTGATGTTATAGTTTAACTAATAAAATTTTTAGTTTGAAACTAAAAGATGGATGTAATCCTGGCATAAGCCAATAAACTATATGAAACTATCCCTAAGGAATGTGCGTTAGTTGTTAAGTTGTGGGATTCATAGTCCTGATATGATCGGTGATCTTGGTTTAAATAGTGATGTGCCAATGTAGGATAATAAAATCTATGATGTTTAGGTCATCAAGATAGCACTAATGTGTCCTTTGGTTATGAGTTGAACTATTCGATGATTGATATCCACAAATCATAAAGATATTGGGACATTGTATTTTATTTTTAGAATTTTTTCTGGGTTTATTAGGTCAAGAATAAGTGTTCTTATTCGGACGGAGCTGTCACAAGTCGGACAAGTTATTGGTGACAGGCAGTTATATAATGTAATTGTTACGGCCCATGCCTTCGTAATGATTTTTTTTTTTGTTATGCCGGTAATAATTAGAAGATTTAGGAATTGATTGTTACCTTTGATGTTGGGAAGTCCGGACATAGCTTTTCCACGTCTAAATAATATGAGTTTTTGGTTATTGCCTCCGGCGGTAGTCCTTTTATTAGTAAGCTCCTTTATTGAGAGTGGAGTAGGAACTAGGTGGACTGTGTACCCTCCTTTAGCTAGGAACTTGGCCCATTCAAGAGGTGCTCTTGATTGTGCTATTTTTTCTTTACATTTGGCGGGGATCTCCAGTATTTTAAGATCTCTTAATTTTATAACTACTATATTTAATATAAAGACAAAAAGATGAGTAATATTTTCTATGCCATTATTTTGTTGGACTGTATTAGTGACTACATTATTGTTATTACTTAGTTTGCCGGTATTGGCTGCAGCTATTACTATGCTATTATTTGATCGTAATTTAAATACTTCTTTTTTTGATCCGGTCGGAGGGGGTGACCCCGTTTTGTATCAACATTTATTTTGATTTTTTAGGCATCCTGAAGTTTATATTTTAATTCTTCCTGGGTTTAGGATAATCAGTCATGTAATTACTTTTTATACTAATAAAGAGTTGGTGTTTGGGTTTTATAGGATAGTGTGGGCTGTTATTAGGATTAGGTTTTTGGGGTTTTTAGTGTGAGCGCATCATATGTTTACCGTTAGGATAGATATTGACTCTCGGGCATATTTTACCGCCGCCACAATAGTTATTGCTGTTCCTACGGGTATTAAGGTTTTTTCTTGATTGAGTACATTATTAGGGGCCAAAATTGTTTGACATACCCCTATATATTGGGTGTTCAGGTTTTTGTTTTTATTCACTTTTAGGAGATTGACAGGTATTGTATTATCTAACTGTAGTTTGGATTTAGTAATACATGATACTTATTATGTGGTTGCTCATTTCCATTATGTTCTTTCGATGGGAGCTGTTTTTGCAATTTTTGCTGGTTTTACTCATTGGTATACTCTTTTTACTGGATTAATTCTCCATAAGGAGTTGTCAATTATCCAGTATTGGATTATATTTGTTGGGGTTAATTTAACTTTTTTTCCTCAGCATTTTTTAGGTTTAGCTGGAATGCCTCGTCGTTATAATGACTATCCTGATTTTTATTTAATGTGGAATGTAATTTCCTCTATTGGTAGTATAATAAGTATTTTTAGGGTAGTGATATTTATAATAATTATTTGGTTGTCTTTTTCTTCTAAGTCGGAGGTTTTCTTCGCAAATGGAAGAGATTTTAATCTGGAGTGGGCTCATAGAACTCCTCCCGCCAACCACACGTGGATAGAAGGGCCAGTTTTTATATTAAGTAAGTAATGTCTGTTTTTTTTAGGTTAAACGGATTTATATTTTTTTTGGTTATTATGGCTTTTAGTGTCATTGTTGTCTTAAAAAGGAATAAATATAGCCATGTAATCTTTAGATTAATTTTATATAGTGTATTGATTTCTTTGGTTATGTGTATTTATTTTAATATGTTTTTTAGTCTATTATTTATATTAGTATATGTAGGAGGATTGTTATTATTTATATTGTATGTTCTTACTATGGTAAGAATTTCGGAAAAAACCGCTAAGGGTCTTTCTTATAGTAGGTTTATTCTGATAATCCTAATTATTGATAGGTTACCGTTTGTTTATGAGAGTCATTCTCTTTTTAATCTTTTTAGTGTGTATAGTGTTATATATTGTTATATATTTGTTGCTGCTTGTTTATTAGGATTTTTGTTATATATTTGTTTAGAATTGTTATTCTTTTATGAGAAGTAATAAAAGTTAATAGTGCATAATTTAAAAAAAAATATTAATTTTCGGGGTTAAAAATTCTAGAATATTCTAGGTGTATTTATAGGTTGTTTTTAATTATTGTATTTGTGAGGTTGATATTATTTTCACTTAACGGTTTATATTTGTGAGTTATTATGGAGATAATATTATTCACTGTATTATATTTATTAGTAATATATAATAGTAATATGCATAATTTACTAATGTTGTTTAACTATATGGTTCTTAATGTCTTAGCTAGGATTATGGTTTTGGTAGGAGTTTTAGTTGAGTGTCTTTTTATGAGGAATTTATATTCTTTTAGTGTGTTGTTGTCTAATTACTCTTTTTATCTTATTCTATTAGGATTATTTATTAAATTAAGGATTTATCCTTTTTATTACCAAGTATATTATTTGTTTCTTTCTTTGAATCTCATGCAATGTATGGTAATTTTGTTTTTGCCTAAATTAATTCCTATTATTTTATTGATAGAGATTAGGGTATCCAATTCGGTAATTAGGGCTATGGTTTTGTTGTCTGTAGTGATAGTTTTAGTAAGCTCCTTTAACGGGGTTATGTATAATGATTTACGTTTGGTAGTAGCTTTTTCTAGTATTTCTTATTTGAGGTTTTATTTACTTTTAATACCAGGTAGGCCCATTTTTTTTTTATTATATTTTTTTTTTTATTACTCAGTGATAGTTCTGTTTATAAGAAGTTTTGGAAAAAACCAAGAAGTTTACTTGAATAATTTATTTGAGATTCAAGCAAATAGGTTACGAAAAGGTTTTTTTATTCTAATGATTTTTGTTTTGTCGAGGATACCCCCCTTCTTTATATTTATGTGGAAGTTGATAATTCTCTATGAAGTTTTGAAAATAAACTTATTTATGGTCTTTGTGTTTTTATTGTGTTATTTAAGGAATTTGATTTTTTATATGCGGTTGCTTTTATTAATTTTAAGGGTATCTTATAATTACAATGGGCTGTCTAGTTTGGATGCATCCACTTCAAATTCTTATTTGGGTGGTATCACTAGGGTGTTGATGTTCTCTACCTCAGTCATGTTTTTGATATTTTTGTAGTGGGTATAATATGGCGGAGTGTACGCGAATGTTCTAAGATCATTTTACGAGGAAAGTAATTCTCTATTATATTGGTGTTGTTTTTATTACTTTTTTACTTTTTACAATTTCCTCTGATATTATTTTATTTTTATTTTTTATGAAGTAGGTTTAATAGTAAGTATGTTAAGTTTATATATAAGATTAATTTAGTATTAATGTTTTTTATTTTGTTGTCTTTTGTGTTGAAGGGGATGAGTTTTACTGTTGGATTAAATATTTGGTCTTATTTTGTTTTTAGGAGTGGGTTTAGGTTGGTGTTGGATGTTCAAAGTGTGTTATTTACTTTAATTATTTGGATTGTCTCCTGGTCTATTATTTTATTTAGTGAAAATTACATGAATTCAGAAATATACATATATAATTTTGTCTTTTTGTTATTGATGTTTATTTTTTTTATGGTGGTATTAGTAATGTCCAGAAATTTTTTGATATTACTAATTGGTTGAGAGGGAGTTAGAGTTATATCCTATTTGTTAATTTCCTGGTGATCTATGCGTTATTTAGCAGTGAACATAGGGATACAAGCTGTGCTTTTTAATCGTATCGGTGATTTTGGGCTTTTATTGATTATTTTTACGAGGCTTGTTTATGGCTTTGGGCCGGTAATAAATAGGTATGTGGGTAAAAACCTATTTATAGTTTTTTTGTTGTTTGGTGTTATAGCTAAGTCTTCTCAAATTTTTTTTCATCCTTGGTTACCTAACGCTATAGAGGGCCCAACCCCGGTTTCTTCTTTATTACATAGTTCTACTATGGTGGTAGCAAGGGTGTATTTGTTGTTGCGGTTGTCTGATTTTTATATGTTTTCTTATCTTATTACGTATGTTAGGGCTTTGACTATATTAATAGGCGGCCTATTTAGTGTTTCTCAGTTTGATTTTAAGAAGATTGTGGCTTATAGTACTACTAGCCAATTGAGGTTTATATTTGTTTTAATTGGGTTAGGGCTAAAACAAATTTGTTTATTGTATGTTTGTATCCATGCTTTTTTTAAGGCTATACTGTTTCTTATTAGTGGTGCCTTTATTCACGGGGTAAATTCGGTGCAAGATTTTCGGATTATGAAAATGACTACTTTTATTAATGAGTCTTTTACTTATTTTTTTGCTTTTGGGAGTTTTGTAATGATGGGATTTCCCTTTATGTCGGCCTTTTATATGAAGGATATTATAGTGGATTATACTAGTGTAACTTTCTTTAATGTCATATTAATAATTTTATTGTTTTTAGGTCTTATGACGACTTGTATTTACTCTCTTCGAATTATTTTTTATATGTTAAGGCATTTATATTTGAACTTAACAAAAAATAATAGGATAGAAAACATAGTAATAAGATATTATTATGTTCGTTTACTGGTTTTGTCTTTAGTTTCAGGGCTTTTGTTGTTTTACTTTTACGGTCCTAATGTGGAATTTTTAGTATTTTTAGGGGATAAACTTAAGCCCATTTTATTTATTTTGTTTTCTGCAGTGATTGTAATTTTGGCTATAATCCGCCCTAACTTTCATATATTATATATTAGGAAATATATGTTATTCTATAACCCCGCCCTCTTTAAGAAAATTTCCACATTGATTGATGTGTTTAGTTGGTTTTGGTTACTGGTTGATTATTTTTTTATGGAGTTATTATTTTCTATGTTTTTAAAAAAATACACATTAATTAATTCAAAGTATATTTATTTATTTACGGGGATTATTTTTGTTGTTTTCTTGTTTATTATTAATTAAAAGAAATTTGTTTTGAGTTATTATTCTTTTTTTTATTACTTTCCTCCTAAGGAATTTTTATTTATTGGTGGGGACCAGGATTGTTTTTTTGTTGTATTATTTTGGAAATAAGAGCTTGTTGGCCCCCAAGGAGGATGTATTGGTTTTTAATAAGGAGCTTGTTTACTATGAATGTGGGTTTGAGCTTTATTATTTTAAGTACAGGTTTTCTTTGCAGTACTTTATTATTGGATTGTCTTTTATATTGTTTGATTTGGAAATTTGTTTATTTTTACCGGTAATTTTCGCTGTGGCCCTGAGTGGTGCTTCCGTATACGTAAGTGTTTTATTTATTATAATTTTATTGTTGATTTTTATTTATGAATTATATTTAGGGGTGGTAGGTTGATAGTGAGTTAGATTTAGTATAATAAAGTATAAACAACTGTTAATTGTTAGGTCTTGTCCATATAGAATTCTAAGTAGGGTAGACTTAGGTTAATTAAACTTTTTGTCTTCAAAACAAAAAATATCTTTGTGGGGGGTAGTTTATGAAATTAAAATTAGTTAAACTATAACACTATTATTACGAGATAGAGTTCCTAAAAAGGATTTTAATTAAATTAGTGACAGAAGAGAATGTGTAAAATTGTAAATTTTATTATGGTAGTTTACTGCTGCCCTGGTTTAAATTAGTTGTTTCGTATAAATCCATTTCATTTAGTAGATTCGTCTCCTTGGCCAATTGTTAGTTCTTTTGGTGCAATATTTACTGCTTTTAGGTTAGTAATTTGGTTTCATTTAGGTACAATCAGAAACTTGTATTTCAGATTGTTAATTATTGTGGGTGTAATATTTATGTGGTGACGGGATGTAGTTCGGGAGTCGACCATTTTGAGATTCCATGTATTAATAGTAATAAAAGGATTACGTATCGGGATAATCTTATTTATTACTTCTGAGGTTTTATTTTTTTTTGGGTTTTTTTGGACATTTTTTCATTCAGGTTTAGTTAGGACCGTAGAAATTAGGATGGCATGGCCGCCCTTTATGTTGGAGGCTTTAGACCCGTTAGCCGTCCCATTATTAAATACCGTTGTTCTTTTAAGTAGCAGAGTAAGTGTGACTTATTCTCATTATAGTGTGGTTAGTGGACAATTGTCCGACGGACTGGCTAGGCTTATTATTACTTTATTTTTAGGTGTATTTTTTACTATATTGCAGGTATTTGAGTATTTTCAGACTGCTTTTACTATTGCTGACTCAGTTTACAGGAGTATTTTCTTTATGGCCACGGGATTCCATGGGTTCCATGTATTTGTTAGGAGTGTTTTTTTAGGAGTATGTTTAGTTCGTATATGAATAGGTCATATTATTAGTGATCATCATGTTAGGTATGAATGTGCAATTTGATATTGGCATTTTGTTGATGTAGTTTGAATTTTTCTTTATACTTTTGTTTACATGTGAAGAAGGTAAGATGTAATGTATGAAATGCCAGATGTAATGGGTTATTTTGATAAGGTAATTATGAAATCTTGATTTCTTTCATATATTAATAAAGTAATATATATTATTATAAAGTATTGAAAATGCTTAAAAAGGCGCGTAGTGTCTCTTTATTAGATAAAGTTAATATGGTTATTCTGAGTGTTTGCTAAGCACATTGGATTTGAGTTTAATTCTCAAATAATTTTGATTGATGCTGTAGGTTAATAAAAACCATTGAATTTATTTTTCAAAAATGATATTGTATTCCGTATCTGTGAGCTGTAGGTTGGGGCACTTAGGTGTCGGGTTAGAAGGAGCGGAGCTAGTGTAATGTAGTTTATGGAAAAACGTGTATTTGTGGAATACAAAAAGACAAGAGAGTGAAGGTCCATTATAATATCCTAAGCGGCGGTAGTGTGATAAAAGCTTTTAGGTAATGTGAAGCGTAAATTTTTTGGGTTTATGAAAGGGTGTTTCCCTTTGTCATTAGGTTGTTTTTAAATTTTGAGTCTTCTTTATTTTTTTTTACTCCAGTGGGTCTTTTGTTAGTGTGAATGATAGTTCTTATAAGTAGTAAGTATATTACTAGTTTTAATAATAAGTTCCAATTGTCAGAAATTGTTGGACATTTTTCTTCTGGTAAGTATTATCCTGGATTATTATTTATAATAAGGATATTTTTTTTAATTCTTTTATTTAATTTGTATGGTCTTGTTCCCAGAATATTTCCCTTAAGTAGTTTGCCCTTTTTAACAATGAGAATGGCAGTTATTTTGTGATCGGGGAGGTATGTATATTGTTTGTCTAAGAATCTATTGAGGTGTGTTTCTCATATGCTTCCTTTAAGGAGTCCTATAGTTTTGAGTGTGTTTCTTGTTTGGGTGGAAGTATTAAGCTGATTGTGTCGGCCAATTGCCTTAGGGGTACGTTTAATGGCCAATATTACTGCAGGTCACCTGCTTTTATCTTTAGTTAGGGGAGGAGTCTTTTTTTCCGGGGTGTGATTTTTATTGCCTTTTGGGTTTTTATTGGCTTTGATGTTGATAGAGATTAGGGTAGCTATGATTCAGTCTTATGTTTATAATTTATTGTTGTCTTTATATATAGATGAGAGACTTTAAATGAATTACCAAGTGCCACATATTAACTTTTATATATATTTTTCTTATTTTATGATTTTTTTGTTTTTCTATTTAATTTATGTTTTTACTTTTTTGTCGGATACAGTATAATAAAATAAGTATGGCCAAAAATTAGTTTATTGAAAATACTAAGCTTGGGGCTTAGAGTAATGTATGTGTTTATGGTGTATTTTTGAGGTGTTTTATTTTATTTTTTTTTTACTACTTATAAGAACTATCATTCACACTAACAAAAATCAATTTTGAAGATTTTTATATTTGTTGATGTCCTCCTTTCTTTATTTTTTGAAATGTTTTAGGTCGGACTTAAATAATTCGGTAGGGCATTATTATCCCTTTAGTTTGGATTTTTTGTCTTTTTTTATGGTTCATGTTTCTTTTTTTATTATGGTGGCGTCAATAATTAGCAGATATAGTCATGTAAATTCAAATTTGTCTTTTTTTATGGTTATTAATATTAGTATTTTTTTAATTTTGATTCTTTTTTTCTCGGTTTTTAATGTGTTACTTTTTTTTTTATTCTTTGAAATGGTTTTGGTTCCAATATTATTACTTATTAGTAAATGGGGTGCCCAGTCAGAGCGAATTATCGCTAATTATTATATATTTATGTATACGGTTGTGAGGTCAATTCCATTATTATTATTTTCTTTATATTGTATAAAAGTTTATTTAGGTTATTATTCTTTTTTTTTTCGGGGTGAGTTAGGTTTTTATATTCCTAATTTGGTTGGTTTATTGTTAATTATAGGTTTTCTTTGTAAGTTGCCTATTTATTCTTTACATTCGTGATTGCCAAAGGCGCATGTGGAGGCGCCTGTGGGAGGTTCTATGATTTTGGCTAGGTTGTTATTAAAGATAAGGGGTTACGGGTTAGTTCGATTTTTTAGTTTGACTAGTTTTTCTTATGGGGCAGTTTTTCTTATGTTGTTAATTATTGTTGTTATCGGGATATTGATTCCTGTATTGTTATGTTCTCGGATGGTCGATATTAAGTCGTTTATTGCTTTTAGTTCCATCAGTCATATGTGTATTGCTGTTGTTAGGTTGATAGTATTTAGAATATACGGGTTAGTGGGGTGTTTGGTTTTGTTTATTGGCCACGGGATTATTTCCCCGATGATATTTTTTTCTGCTAACATGTTATATGAAAAATTAAAGTCTCGTAGTATGATGGGAGTTATGGGTTCCGATAATTTGTCGGTTATGTTTATGTGAATTTTTTTAGTGGTTATTTTAGTGAATATAGGGATACCCCCCTTTTTTAATTTCTTTAGGGAGTTGGCCTGCTATGCAAGGATCTTTAGTTATGGGTATTCCTTGGGAATTATGTTATTATTGACTATGGTATTCACTGGGGCAGTAATATTTTATTTTGTTTCTAAGGTCATAAAAGGTGGATTTAGTGGTATGATTTTAAGGGAGTTTAATTCTCGTGAGTATATGAATTTAATGTTTATATTTAATTTAGTAGTATATTATACTTTGATGTTGCCTGTTTTTTAAGTTATAAAAGAGTAATCATTTATTTTGTGATATATAAAAGTTATGTTAGTAGTATTATTTATTTCTTCAGTAGTAAAAATAAAAGAATTAGGAAATAATTTATTTATCTCTATTTTGATAATCCTAGTATTAATATATTAGTACGTTGCGGTCTAATGTAAGTGGTAAATGGGGTGCCAGTAATCACGGTTATACCTCTACTTAAATTTTATTTGTGTAATTAAATAAATATTATTATTTTGGGACTATGGTAAAATAAAAACCCAAAAGGCAATAAAAATCACACCCATTTATAGAATCGGATTAGGTACCCGACTATTAAGTATATATAAATTAATATTATATGTTTATGAATTTAAAAAAATTAGGCGGTCCCTTTTAAATTAGAGGAACTTGTTGGTTTTGATCGATAATCCCCGATAGTTTTTGATAATTTTATTTTGAGTGTATGTTCGTTTAAACTTGTAACAATTATTTAGTTTGAAATTTCAGATCCCATGCCAAAAAATTATAATTGGATGAGTTACAATTATAAAAATATTTTTAATTTATTAAGTTATTTTCAAAAGAGGATTTAAAAGTAAATAAGTTGAGGAATATATATGCAGAGATATATCTTATTGAATAAATTGTAGGGGAGTACTTACCGCCCGCCACTAATTTTGAAAATTATTATAAGGCGTAACAAGGTATGCCTTCTAGAAAGAGGGCATGGATGAATTGTGTTCTTTAGAATTAATATTCGAGTGACAATAAAAACCCAAAAAAAAACTAAGAGATTACTTGGACATTAATCATGATGAAGATATATATTTATATTACCTTTAGTATAATGACCTGTAGAATTGTTTATCTTGTTGAGGTCCCTCAAAAACATAAGATATATAGTCGCCATTCTTATAATTGTTATAATAATTATGAAGCGTCTATGGAGTTAATAATATAATCGTTTATGTATATAAATATAGATTTTCCCGGATTAGGTTTCTAAGAGCTTCCTTTAGGGGTCACCTCTAAAGGAGTAAAAAACATAGTTCAATTCTGTTATATTTATTTAATGAAATATTTACTAAATTTATGAGCTATTAAAGGGATAATACAAAATTATAGGATGAGTATATGTGTTAATATTATGAAAATTACGTATAGATAAAATAATTTTCAATACAAATATAATTACTTAATTAAGAATTCGGCAAATAAAGTGATTGGAGGTTAACTAAAAACCTAGTTTAATGAGTTATGTGTGTTCTCTAATATTAGGCAGCTTCTGCTCAGTGAATAGTATGTTTAACGGCGCCATTAGGTTTAATGTAGCATAATATTGTCTATTAATTGTAGTCTTGTGAAGAAGAAACAGTCACCTGCTTTTTTATTAAGTTAAGTGAAAATTCAAACGGCAGTGAAAATTCTGTCTATTTTAATAAAGAAAAAAAGACCCTAGGTACTTTAATATTAAGCCATTATGATTTATGTATATGGCTAATATATTTTTACTGGGGCAGTAATATTTTATTTGGTATTAATGTATTAACTAATAGATTATTGGTCATGTTGAATGGAATTTAATATTGTGATGTGAGCTGAAATAGCCACATCATAAAAGTAACCCTAGGGATAACAGCGCAATCTACCAGGAAAGATTCATATTAATTGGTAGGCTTACGACCTCGATGTCGACTTGTACTTTATTTAAATTTGCAGTAAAATTTAATTTATGTTTGTTCACCATTTAATAGTGTACGTGAGTTGGGTTTAGAACGGGGCAACTTAGTTTGGATTTTTTCTTATAGTTATTTTAGTAGTAGTACGAAAGGAAAATTATTAGGTATATGAATATAATTAGTAATTTAATAAAAATTTATACATTTTGATTGTATGCATAGCTTGGAAGGCTCTAATTAAGGGTATTATATAGTTTAATATGAAAATAAATACCTTCTAAGTATTAGATTTAAGATTTAATGTAGTAAGAGTGTATATGTAGTTTAAGGTAATACCAAATTTTCAATTTGGAGGTTTAGATATTGTGTATCTTTCATATATTAGT